GATCAATAGTTCAAGTCACACACTCCCATAATCCATTTTATCTTCGGAAAATTCACTTCAACTATGAGTGTCAAAAAAATAATACATTTTTGTAGAGTTGAAGAGAAATATCCCAATACATGTCTTATTTTTTTTTCAATAATCCATATTTGTAGCAATGAAATACTAGTGTTCCTACCCCAAGTGATAGATGATTGATTCCAAGATGGTATATATTCTTTATAAAGGACCAGAAATACCTTGCTTACGTATCATTGGGAAGTGCATTAACATAAATACGGCGGTAAGAAGAGGTAATACAAAAGTGTGTAAACTATAAAAACGAGTCAAAGTGGATTGTCCTACACTAGCACTTCCGCGTAATAACTCTACCAGAGGCGAGCCTATTACAGGAATAGCGTCTGGTACGCCTGTTACAATTTTGACTGCCCAATAACCAATTTGGTCCCGAGGTAAGGAATAACCAGTTACACCAAAAGATGCGGTCAATACACCCAAAACCACACCTGTAACCCAAGTCAATTCACGAGGTTTTTTAAAGCCGCCGGTGAGATACACGCGAAATACGTGCAGGATCATCATTAGGACCATCATACTTGCCGACCATCGATGAACTGATCGGATTAACCAACCAAAATTAGCTTCAGTCATTATATATTGAACAGAAGCAAAGGCCTCCGTAACGGTCGGACGATAATAAAAAGTCATAGCAAACCCGGTAGCTACTTGTACTAAAAAACAAGTAAGCGTAATTCCCCCTAGACAATAAAATATGTTGACGTGAGGAGGAACATATTTACTAGTTATATCATCGGCAATTGCCTGAATCTCAAGACGTTCTTCGAACCAATCATAGATTTTATTGAGATAGGTAAATCAAGGGGACCCCCCCGGAGAACCGTATATGAAAATTTCATCTCGTACGGCTCAAACAGAAACACCCAAATACTAGTTCTAACGGATGTGTGTAATATAAAGTTTGAAATTTATTAATTCTATGATTTATGATTCAATTTTTTTTTGAAGATACTAAAGAATAAAAATCCGAAAGCTCTTCTTTGTGGTTATAATGCCAAAAAATCAAGTCGGCTCATTCGTCTATATATTGATCGTTATAGGCCTCTTGAATCTTCTATTTACCTATTTTCTTTGGTGTTATTTATGTGTAATGCGGCTTTACTGCTGTTTTCTTTATTATTGATAGGAATTCTCTTGTTAAGACCCTATGAATTGATTAAAACCTCAGATTCATACTAAAACCACGATGATTCAATAAAACCCTTTCAAACTAAGTCTAAGTCCCAAAATTCCCTGAGTAAGAACCATTGGATCATCACTTATTCAATGAATAGATATAATGACTAAAAATCCAAACCAAAGAAACCTTTGTTTTGTCCTTTGATCAAAATAAGCATAAACGAAAGTTTGAAAGAATAAAAATATTTATATTTATAACTTCTAACTCTTTGAAAAAATTTTTTCAAGTCCGGACACGAGGTCTGACTATTAAATATGAATCATAGTTCTAATAGTAATCTATTTCATATATTCCGTGCTCCAGATACTAGAATGAATATCCGACGAAGTAAAACCATCTCTATCAAGATGACAGACCCATTCTCTGTACTATCCATAGGATCATTTATACCAAGTCACACACTCATATTCCGGAAATACAGAAACAAAGAAATTCCACGGTCAAACTACCAAAATAGAATGGGATAAAAATAAGAAACCTAAACGCTTCACTTTGTATTGAAAAAGCCAGTTAATGGTTCTTGGGAATCTAATTCATTGAAATTCCATCCAGTAAAATGGAAGAATTATAAATCTCCAAAATAATAGATAGGAATATCGCGAATAGAGCCATTGCGAGACCCATCAAAGGAGTAGTTCCCCACCCAGGAGCTACTTTACCATATTCTGAATTCAATGGTTTCAATAAACTCCCCGCATTAGTTCGTTTTGGGCGGCCAGATCTAGAACTACCTTCAACGGTTTGTGTAGCCATAATATTTTATATTCAGTAAGATCTGTTGACTTTGTATACCATTCCGTTGTAAATAAATGATCTTATCATAGATCCATTGTGGTCTTAAAACTTTATAATGTCTTAAAACTATATAATCATGGAAACAGCAACCCTAGTTGCCATCTTTTTATCTGGTTTACTTGTAAGTTTTACTGGGTACGCCTTATATACTGCTTTTGGGCAACCCTCTCAACAACTAAGAGATCCATTCGAGGAACACGGGGACTAGTTGAAGTACGGATCCTCCCAATATTGGGAGGATCCGTACTTCAATTGAGATAATGACAAATCATTTCACCTTTTTAGTTGGAACTTTAGGCGGGTCTCGAAAAAAGATAGCGAAAAAAATTATTCCTAGAGTTGAGACTAAAAGGAATGTATAAACCAATGCTTCCATAGATTCGATCGTGGTTTACAATTATAGCTTCCATACCTGTTTATTTGGGATCGCCTCCCGGATAAATAAAGAACAAGAGTCAAAGAAAAGGCAGTGATTCAAATCAAGATTTATCTGGTACCCCATCTAAAAATCACAAAAAGAAAATAAAAATGAAAAGTAACAAGTAACAAAGCATATTGTATCAGACTACTTGTCTTCTTGTAGTTGGATCTCCAAGTTTTTGGAATGCTCCAAATTCCACTTGAGCATCTAAATCTGGATCAATACCAGCAAAAACATCTCGAAACAAGGTTCTAGCACCATGCCAAATGTGTCCGAAGAAGAAGAGCAAAGCAAACGAAGCATGTCCAAAAGTAAACCAACCCCGTGGACTGCTACGAAAAACACCATCGGATTTCAAAGTAGCACGATCTAATTCAAAAATCTCACCCAATTGAGCACGTCTAGCATATTTTTTCACAGTAGCGGGATCGCTATAACTGACTCCGTTGAGTTCGCCGCCATAGAACTCGACAGTTACACCTACTTGTTCGACACTATATTTAGATTCCGCCCTTCTAAAAGGAACATCGGCTCTAACAATTCCGTCTCCGTCTACCAAAACAACCGGAAATGTTTCAAAAAAAGTAGGCATACGACGTACAAAAAGTTCGCGCCCCTCTTTATCTCTAAAGATAGGATGTCCTAACCACCCAACAGCTATTCCATCCCCGTTGTCCATTGAGCCCGCTCTGAATAACCCCCCCTTTGCCGGATTATTGCCGATGTAATCATAAAAAGCTAGTTTTTCGGGAATTTTAGACCAAGCTTCAGATAAACTTTGATTTTCAGCCAACCCAGCACCAATTCTTCGATATATTTCTTGTTGGAAGTATCCTTGATCCCATTGATAACGAGTGGGACCAAATAATTCAATCGGGGTAGTTGCTGAACCATACCACATAGTTCCAGCAACTACAAAAGCGGCAAAAAAGACAGCAGCAATACTACTGGAAAGGACGGTTTCAATATTTCCCATACGTAATCCTTTGTATAGGCGTTGAGGTGGACGTACACTAAGATGGAATAGACCCGCCAATATACCCAAGGTCCCTGCTGCAATATGATGAGAGGCTATTCCTCCCGGAACAAAAGGATCAAAACCCTCCACACCCCACGCTGGATTTACGGATTGTACCCTTCCAGTTAGTCCATAAGGATCGGACACCCATATTCCAGGACCATACAATCCTGTTACATGAAATGCACCAAAACCAAAGCAAGCCACCCCTGATAGAAATAAATGAATTCCAAAGATCTTAGGCAAATCCAAAGAGGGTTTTCCTGTACGTTCATCAGTAAATATTTCTAGATCCCAATACACCCAATGCCAGATAGCTGCCAAAAAGCACAAGCCCGAAAACACAATATGTGCCCCGGCCACACCTTCGTAACTCCAAATACCCGGATTCGTTACAGTACCCCCTGTGATACTCCAACCGCCCCATGAATTGGTTATTCCTAAACGAGTCATGAAGGGTATAACGAACATACCCTGTCTCCACATTGGATCAAGAACAGGATCAGAAGGATCAAAAACCGCTAATTCGTATAGAGCCATCGAACCGGCCCAACCAGCAACCAGAGCTGTATGCATTATATGGACAGAAATCAAACGACCGGGATCATTCAATACGACGGTATGAACACGATACCAAGGCAAACCCATGGAAATACCCCTTTATCAATGAAAAATAGACACAATGTAACTTTATTGCATTGGAAAAAACTATGCTGTGGACCCTCTTTTTAGTGGATTATCTTGGGGAAAGAATTAATATTTCTTTGATTTGTTTGATTCTTTTCAATTACTTTTAGTAATAATGAAACTATTTTGTTCGTAGGAACAAAAAGAAGCAGATCTATTCTACACCCGATAAGTACCAATACGCAATGGTAGGGGAGTTGATACCATTTTATATGAGTGAATGCATATATATATTTGTTCATCATTCAAAGGACTTATTTGTAATAATTTTCCTTTATTCATTTTGTCTTCTTTATCTTTTTTTATAAACTTAGTCAATCTATGGATAAAATATGATAAAGGGATAAAATATGATAAAGGCCAATATTAGTAGGACACTAAATCCATTGTTACGCTTTCACATCAAAGTGAGATATAGTACTTAATTTTTCTTTTATTTAATGCCTATTGGTGTTCCAAGAGTACCTTTTCGAAGTCCTGGAGAGGAAGATGCATTGTGGATTGACATATAGTGCGACTTGTCAGATATATTGGGTCATATGGTATTTCCCCATTCTCTTCCCCGATCGAGATATCCTCCCCTTCGCCCAAGAAAGATTTATTGAATTATCAAAAATTTGGAGCGTGAAGTTCAATTAGATCCATTTTTTCGGGAGGGTATACAGATTAATATTATCAATTAGAATAATTTATGGTTATCTTGGTTAGGCCAATAAAATGAAGTATCCAGGCTCCGTTTAGAAAAAAACCGGTAAAAAATCTATTTATGATTACTATTTCTATCATATTCTATTTCTTTATATATTTATAATAGAAGTGATCTCAAACTGGTAATCAATCGAGTAATATGATGAATGCATTGAATATCTGTTGTAAGACATGAAATAAATTGTAAAAAGGAAGTCGTAGCAAAAGGACGTGGTATTGGGGCATTTGTCATATATGTGCAAATCCAAATCGGGCGGATCTTTACTCGGAGTAGAGCATAAACCTAAAAAAATTGAAGAAGCCCATTCAGGAACAAGAAAATTACATCGCGATTGAGATTGTATCTCGATGAAACAATACATCAATGAAAAGTTAGTTAGATAAATTTAGTAATTTTTTTTTATAGATAAACAAAACAGGCCAAAACCCATCTTTTTTGAAAAATGAAAGAAAAGCCCCTTTTTATAAGTTAAAAGCCTGGTATGAAAAAAAAAAAAAAAAATAAAAGAAAGCGCTAGAATCTACATCTACACATTGATTCTTTTTTTTTTTTTCGTTATTTTTGTTGAACCGTATGCATCAAAAGGTGCATGTACGGTTTCTAAGGGATACAACTTTATCCCAATCAACCGACTTTATCGAGAACGATTACTTTTTTTAGGCCAAGGGGTTGATAGCGAGATCTCGAATCAACTTATTGGTCTTATGGTATATCTCAGTATAGAGGATGATACCAAAGATCTATATTTGTTTATAAATTCTCCTGGCGGATGGGTAATACCCGGAGTAGCTATTTATGATACTATGCAATTTGTGCGACCAGATATACAGACAATATGCATGGGATTAGCCGCTTCAATGGGATCTTTTATTCTGGTCGGAGGAGAAATTACCAAACGTCTAGCATTCCCTCACGCTTGGCGCCAATGAGTTTTTTATTTGATTTGAGAGAAAAAAGAAGACTATGCCTTCGCGCTATATGAAATATGAATATTAAGTAATAATAGCATGGCACTTCGAATTCGATATGATAAATTTTTTTAACCCTTAAATTATGTATCGAAAGAGTAGTATGAGATAAAAGGTATTTCCGATTTTATCTAATCTATCGGGAGGCCTATTTCAGCGTCACAAACTTTTTTGTTTTCACGCCGGGAGGCTCTTAACAATATTTAGGTTATGAAAGAATATGAAAATAAAAAAAATCTTGTTTTTTTATTTGAAAAAAAAAAAAAAAAAGAAACTTTGGGATTGCTAAATAACAGACGAAATAAATATATAAAGCAACGGAGCCATCATAGTATTTTTGAACTACTCCAAAAACAAAAAGAAGGGTGGTTATTGGATCATTTACCAACCCGAGTCTGATAGACCCTATATTTAATTTATTTGATATTTAAGTAAGGTAAAAACGAATTCCATTATAGAGCCGTATGCAATGCGTAAAAGATGCCTGTACGGTTGTTCAATTATATATTTTATTATTCCACCTTATCATCATGCGAGATAGAATAAACATTTATTATGTTATATCATCAGGGTAATGATCCATCAACCTGCTAGTTCTTTTTATGAGGCACAGACGGGAGAATTTATCTTGGAAGCGGAAGAACTTTTGAAGCTGCGCGAAACCATCACAAGGGTTTATGTCCAAAGGACAGGCAAACCCTTATGGGTTGTATCCGAAGATATGGAAAGAGATGTTTTTATGTCAGCAACAGAAGCCCAAGCTCATGGAATTGTTGATCTTGTAGCGACTGAATAAAAAAGAAAAAATAACAAAAATTTCAGACGAATTGGTGATTTGAGATTTTATCTTCTTACCGGATTTAATATTCTATTCATTAATCTATTAATATAGAAATAAAATAATTCATAATCATCCGGTTAAGATCGATCTAAACCAGCCCATTATGTATATGATTCAATATGCCAACTATTAAACAACTTATTAGAAACACAAGACAGCCAATCAGAAATGTCACGAAATCCCCCGCTCTTGGGGGATGTCCTCAGCGACGAGGAACATGTACTAGGGTGTATGTGCGACTCGTTCAGATCATGGGCTAGGACAAAAGAAAGAAAAAAATTGATCCAGTATCAACGATCAGTACCAGTGAATAGACTAGAATGGAAGAACTCCATTCAATATCTAAAAATAAAAAAGATCTATCCTTCTATTGTGGTATCAAATGTATGGTTTCCGTTGGTGCAAATCCAATCAACTCCGTTTTAAATTTAAGATGAGAAAGAATTCTCCATTGATAGCAAATGATATCCATTAAGCAGGGGAAATACTATTTTAAAAAGCAGAAAAATTATGCCTTACTCTTGCAAGAACGGACTAACAGGGTCAGCTACTCAGCTAATCTTCATAATTAAATACCGTTACTGTATAAGTAGATCTCATTGTGAAAGACCTCGTACTGGATAATTATGGGTAGAGCCAAAGAGTGTGAACTGTACAAGTTAACAATAACATTGATTAAATGAAAGAAGGGCTCCGGTGTATAGAGAGGACCTCACCGTTTAAGAAGTAACCATAGAAACGATGGAACCCACTATATCCATTTATATTTACTACTTTTATGTGTTTTTGATACCTAATATCAATACAATTTTTTCTAGGCATTTCACCTAGAAAAAAAAAAAAAAAATCGTGGTCGGGAAGGTTATAGTAGCAAAAGCCATTGGAATTAAAATTTTATACATTGGAAGAATCCGTTTTGTTATTAATAGACTAGGATACGGGAAGGGAATAACTGAAAGAAAGGAAATCGATTAGTTATTCATCAAAGTTTCATTTATTCAATGACCAGAATTAAACGAGGGTATATAGCTCGAAGACGTAGAACAAAAATTCGTTTATTTGCATCAACCTTTCGAGGGGCTCATTCAAGACTTACTCGTACTATTACTCAACAGAAAATAAGAGCTTTGGTTTCGGCTCATCGGGATAGAGGTAGACAAAAGAGAGATTTTCGTCGGTTGTGGATCACTCGGATAAATGCAGTAATTCGCGAGAATAAAGTATACTTCAGTTATAGTAAATTTATACACAATCTGTACAAGAGACAGTTACTTCTTAATCGTAAAATACTTGCACAAATAGCTATATTAAATAAGAGTTGTCTTTATATGATTTCCAATGAGATCATAAAATAAAGAGATTGGAAGGAATCCGTTGGAATAGTTTAAATGGAGTTCCCTGGAGAATGAACTCTGGGAAGGTAGAGTAGAAATTAGTATGATAAAATATGATAAAGTCATCAAAATGAAGAAAGACGTTAAATAAAAAATATTTATTCCTCTTCTCCCATTTTTTTTCTTACGACAGGACATTTCGATTTTACGATTTTTCGAACAAAAAAAAAAAAGTCAATCCGCATTTGAGTTTGGATTGGAATTTTATTTTGATTCAATTCAATTGAAGAGTCAACCTATTTTTTTCTGGTTCTAAGACCAGCAGCTCTAGCGGTTGACTCGCTTCTTTCAAATTGTTTCTCATTATTAAGAAAAGGTAACGGAGATAAAATACGAGCTTGTTTTATAGCAATAGTAATTAATCGTTGTTGTTTTAAGGTCAATCTATTCACCCGTCTAGATAATATTTTTCCTTGTTCGCTAATAAATCGACTAATTAAACTCATGTTTCTATAATCAATTCGATCCCCCGATTGGATCGGAGGCAAACGCCTACGAAAAGATCGCTTAGATTTAAGAAAGATTCGCTTGGATTTATCCATGGTTTGTTTATTCCTTATCCTGAAAATCCCAATCCTATTTCTTAATTCTATATCATCTTTGATCCGATCGAAATAGGATTTGGTTTGTTTCTATTTATTTGTTTCTATTTAAATAAATTTTAAATAAATTAAAAAATAAATTATATATATATATTGTTATATATAATATGTAATTTTTCATCTTCCTTGGAAGACTGACACACGAGCGATCGGTTCGATCTATTTCTTTATCTCCCCATGAATCGTATGTTTGTAACAACAGGGACAGAATTTTCTCAATTCCAATCGACTAGGCGTATTGTGTCGATTCTTTTGAGTAATATATCTGGAAATGCCCATTGATTCCTTATTAACACGATTTCGAACACAACTGGTACATTCCAAAATAACCGTTACTCGGACATCTTTACCCTTAGCCATGAACCTCCTTTGGTTTTTGATTCACTCAATTCTTTAATTTTCCGACCCGAAGCAAGGAAGAAGAAAGGACACAAAAATAGAAGCAGGTAACTCGAAATCAAATTATGAAATAAATATTTTGTTGCAATCAATATAGTAATAAATAATAAGTAATATAATGATTTCTAACTATATTTATAATTTTTAATTGCCAATTGCCGTCCAGTATTTCATTTTCAGTTAAGTATCTTGTATGATATTGTTGCCCCAACCACCGCATTTCCGTTCTATTATTAATTTAATTTGAGCCTGAGCCCGAGTTCATAGTTTCACTGAGGGTGAAACCGCTTTTTCTTTGTTTTTTTTTTTTTTTAGAAAGAATAAGTAAAAAAAGAAAAAAAGAAAAAACAAAGAAAAAAAGGAGGGAGGGGTAGGGATTAGTTACAGATATTTGATTGTATCTCTAATCTTCTTCCCCCTTCCCATATCAATAGCTAGAATGAAAAAAAGGGGAATATCAACGCATCCGGAAAAAAACGATTGATCTCTATCAATAAACCTGCTAAAGACCCGAACCATAGAGTACTTACTACCGGTGCCACGGAGAGATATGTTTTTAGATCTCGCATTTTAAAAACTCCTCTTTCTGTATTCGTTATTGTAATTTTATTGTAATTTGTAATACCTAATGGTAATACATATATGACCGTATGTGTATATGTAGTTAATGACTTACCACTTGTACGCGGAGTTCCTAATTCAAATTGAAATGTACAAAATAGATATTTATTTAAAGAAAAAAATACGTCCATTTCCGCCTTAAATTCCTAAAAAATATTAATTTTTTGTGGTAGATTTCATATTTATTTCATACTTTATATAAGTCTTTTACCATATTATATGTTTGTTATATGATATATGAGACCAAAAGGAAGAAGGAAGAAATGATAAGAGAGTTTGTGTATATC